GGATCCAATCCATAATTAATCCTATGGATCCTTAGGATTAGTGGATCATTTTCTATCTCGTAGTTTCAGGCCTTAGATTAAGCTAAGGGAAGGGCTCCCTCTATCCAATCTACTCATCCTGTATATTGTCTTTTTCGTTCCATGTTGCAATATAAACTTATTATTTGATTATACGATACAAGGTTATACGAGAACGAATTCCTTATTTATAAACTATTTTCGATGAGAATTTTTATTTTAATTGAAAAAAAAAAAGAGAATCATTTCTTTCAATACTCACTTATTATTAGTTAACAATCCTAATCCTCATATGCTTAATTCTGATAGGAAATAAAATAGTAAAATAATTATTCATCGAATGACTATTCATCTATTGTATTTTCATCAAATAGGGGGCAGGAAGATTCTATGGAAAAATGGTGGTTCAATTCGATGTTGTCTAACGAGAAGTTAAAGTTAGAACATAGGTATGGTTTAAGTAAATCAATGGAAAGTCTTGATGCTATTGGCCATACCAGTGGAAGTGATGAACCCCTTCTAAATGATACGGAGAAAAATTGGAGTGATAGTGTTAGTTATAGTTTCAGTAATGTTGATTATTTATTTGGTATCAGGGATATTTGGAGTTTGATCTCTGATGACACTTTTTTAGTTAGGGATAGTAATGGTGACAGTTATTCCGTATATTTTGATATTGAAAATCATAGTTTTGAGATTGACAATGATAGTTCTTTTCTGAGTGAATTAGAAGGTTTTTTTTCTAGTTTTTTGAATAGGGGGTCTAAGAGAAACAATCACTACTATTATCATTACATGTATGATACTCAATCTAGTTGGACTAATCACATTAATAGTTGCATTAATAGTTATCTTCGTTTTGAAGTCAGTATTAATAGTTCCATTTCAGGTGGTACTGACAATTACAGTGACAGTTACATTTATAGTTTCATTTGTACTGAAAATGTAAGTGGTAGTGAAAGTGGAAGTTTTAGTATAAGAACTCGTAATAATGGCAGTGATTTCAATATAAGAGGAAGATCTAATGATTTCGATATAAATAAAAAATACAGACATTTATGGGTTCAATGCGAAAATTGTTATGTATTAAATTATAAAAAACTTCTTAGGTCAAAAATGAATATTTGTGAACAGTGTGGATATCATTTGAAAATGAGTAGTTCAGATAGAATCGAACTTTCGATTGATTCGGGCACTTGGGATCCTATGGATGAAGATATGGTTTCTATGGACCCCATTCAATTTCATTCAGAAGAGGAACCTTATAAAGATCGTATCGATTCTTATCAAAGAAAGACAGGTTTAACTGAAGCTGTTCAAACAGGCATAGGTCAACTAAACGGTATTCCCACAGCAATTGGGGTTATGGATTTTCAGTTCATGGGAGGTAGTATGGGATCTGTAGTAGGTGAGAAAATCACTCGTTTGATTGAGTATGCTACTAATCGATCTCTACCTGTCATTATTGTGTGTGCTTCTGGAGGAGCACGCATGCAAGAAGGAAGTTTGAGCTTGATGCAAATGGCTAAAATATCTTCTGCTTCATATGATTACCAATCCACTAAAAAGTTATTCTATGTACCAGTCCTTACATCTCCTACAACCGGTGGAGTAACAGCCAGTTTTGGTATGTTGGGAGATATCATTATTGCTGAACCTAATGCGTACATTGCATTTGCGGGTAAAAGAGTAATTGAACAAACATTGAATAAGACAGTACCCGATGGTTCACAAGCGGCTGAGTATTTATTCCATAAAGGCTTATTTGACCCAATCGTACCACGTAATCCTTTAAAAGGTGTTCTAAGTGAGTTATTTCAGCTCCATGGTTTCTTTCCCTTGAATCAAAATTCAAAAAATTAAAGTATAGCACTAGATTCAGTTATTTTGTTTGTAGCGAACAAGTATTTAGTTCATCATAATAAAAAAAACTAAGAAAAATGTTCTTTGGTGATATAAGTTACACTTTCTAGTAAGAGTCAGAAGTTTCGGATAATTTTTTTTCTTTAAATTAAATATTTTAATATTATTTTTATATTTAAAATTTCTATTTTAATATAAATATATTATTTAGAAATTATATATTTATATATACTTAATTGTTTATATATACTTAGTAGTATAATATTATATAAAATACAATAGTCAATATTACCTAATATTACTTATAATAGATATACTTATCATATCATAAGATATCTTTCTAATAGATACAAATATATAGATACAAATATTAAATCGAGGCACCCATTCTATGACAGATCTCAACTTACCCTCTATTTTTGTGCCTTTAGTGGGCCTAGTATTTCCGGCAATTGCAATGGCTTCTTTATCCCTTCATGTCCAAAAAAATAAGATTGTCTAGATCCAATGGGACCAAATCCTATCAATTTATTTCAACACTGTATCATAATACAGATATTTTTTTAGTGCAATATGGTACGATATGTGGCTCTTTCCACACACAAATGAAAGAACTGTTATGTATGCGGATACATGCTATCTGCATAAATGCATATATATATATATATATATATATAGCTGGTTAAAAATGGATCAGTAAATATTTTTAATAGAAAGTCAATGTATCTAACCAATTACTCCACATCAGAATAGTGCTAGTTGATGAAAGTTACTTCGGGATCAAGAAAGGTAAAGTCAAATTTGGGTTATTCTCTCAATTCCAATCGAATGCAACTGGATCTAGTATAGTATGAATTGGCGATCAGAACATATATGGATAGAACTTATAAGGGGGTCTCGAAAAACAAGTAATTTTTGCTGGGCCTGTATCCTTTTTTTAGGTTCACTAGGATTCTTAGTGGTTGGAACTTCCAGTTATCTTGGTAGGAATCTGATATCCATATTTCCATCTCAGCAAATTATTTTTTTTCCACAAGGAATCGTGATGTCTTTTTATGGGATCGCAGGTCTGTTCGTTAGCTCCTATTTGTGGTGCACAATTTTGTGGAATGTAGGTAGTGGTTATGACCAATTCGATAGAAAAGAAGGAATTGTGTGCATTTTTCGTTGGGGATTTCCTGGAATAAATCGTCGCATCTTCCTTCGCTTCCTTATGAGAGATATCCAATCAATCAGAATTGAGGTTAAAGAGGGTCTTTATCCTCGTCGTGTCCTTTATATGGAAATCAGAGGTCAAGGGGCCATTCCCTTGACTCGTACTGATGAGAATTTTACTCCACGAGAAATTGAACAAAAAGCTGCCGAATTGGCCTATTTCTTGGGCGTACCAATTGAAGTATTTTGAAATGAATTGAACACAATAAAGAATAAATGTTTTCTCGGCATGGGGGAAGGAACTTGCTAATTCCTTTTTTAATACAATTGAAGTCTTTTTGGAATGTTCATTTGAACAAAACATGTTAGATTATTCTATTTCCTCCTTCCTTTGTCGTGGCGACTCCCATAGAATAAACCAAAAAAGCAGGAGGGCGTATATGGAATAACTATAATAAACTATACTATAATAAAGAAAAAAATTAAGAAAAGAAGAAATTTTTGTATACCATTTGTATACCAAAAGTATTTCGTATGCGTATGGATCCCAACTCAATTCTTTTCTACTAGAAAATTTCTACTAGAAAAAAGGCTAATCTAAGGCTAATATAATAAGTAAGGATTCATCAAATATATCCGAAGATTTATTTCGTAATACGGAATTCATCTCATCTTTTTAGGCCCAAAATTTTGATGATACCTTTTTTCCTTGGTTGTGGCTAGGCGGTGAAACATTTCGAAATAATTAACTGAGGGGGGTTTTCGTTTCTAAATCCGATTCGTTATTTTAAGTGGGTTTTCGAGTATTCATAGAAAGGAACAAATGAAGATGAAATTGCTTCGAATTTGCCCATTCGAATTTGCCCAATTGAGATATCTAGGAATAATATTGATTTTGCATTTTTATCCGAAAAGGGCGAACCCTTATCCCATTTCTATATTCCTTCTAGATCCAAGAACTAAACTCAATTTTGACACAAAAATTGGAATGAATAGACCCATAGGTTCAATACCTTGTTATAGAACTCGTGCTTCAGAGAAATATCATATAGAGTCAACGAATGAAGCAGGTTCATTAACGATTCAATTCACAGATAAAAAATGAAAAAAAAGAAAGCATTGCCTTCTTTCCCATATCTTGTATCTATAGTATTTTTGCCCTGGTGGGTCTCTCTCCCATTTAATAAATGTCTGGAACTTTGGGTTACAAATTGGTGGAATACCGGGCAATCCAAAACTCTCTTGAATATCATTCAAGAGAAAAACGTTCTAGAAAGATTCATAGAATTAGAAGAACTCTTTCTGTTGGACGAAATGATAAAGGAGTACCCGGAGACACATATACAAAAACTTCGTATAGGAATACACAAGGAAACGATACAATTGGTCAAAACACACAATGAATATCATCTCCATATCATTTTGCATTTCTCGACAAATATAATCTCTTTCGCTATTCTAAGTGGTTATTTTATTTTGGGTAATGAGGAACTTGTCATTCTTAATTCTTGGGTTCAGGAATTCCTCTATAACTTAAGTGACACAATAAAAGCTTTTTCGATTCTTTTAGTTACTGATTTATGGATTGGATTTCACTCGACTCATGGTTGGGAACTAATAATTGGTTCGTTCTACAACGATTTTGGATTGGCTCATAACGATCAAATTATATCTGGTCTTGTTTCCACCTTTCCAGTTATTCTAGATACAATTGTGAAATATTGGATTTTCCATTATTTAAATCGTGTATCTCCTTCGCTTGTAGTCATTTATCATTCAATGAATGAATGAAGAACTCATTTGATCTCCTGATATCAATCAAATAAATCAGAATCTTTCTTCCTTTATAAAGAAACCATTTTGAATCTTACTTAATTCTTTATATTTTATTTCTACCAGTTCAAGGTATTCGTCCTATATTACAGTACAACTATTCCAGTACAATGACAGACTCGTGCATAGGG